GTGTGCAATATTATAATAATGTAAATAGATGCATTTTTGGGTTAAAACAATTCTTCTAGGGTTTTTCCTGTTTCCGGGGGGTTTTCAGGAATAATAGTGATCTTAGGAGTTTAGGGGGGTAGGGGGGTTTACGCCCAAAATTCCGAGAAGGGGGTGTCTTAGATATATCTAGAGTAATATTTATCTTTTATGCTCTTGATATAAGGTATGCAATTTACAAGCAATATCTTTATATAATTGAACATGCTGTATTTTATGCAAGAAAAATGTTCAACCTTGTTGAGTAGACCCGTTTTATGCACTCTGAAATGTCAAGTGAAAGGAAATAAAAATTGAAAAAACCCGTTGCCCCTGTGGAGAGAATGCTTGCATGTAAAGTTGGTGAAACGTATGTACTCCACCATTAACTTATGCCAGGGTCAGTAAATTTTTGGGGTTTTTACAGTTATGGACCTGAAATAGGAACCAAATGCCAGGAATAGTTCAATTGGTGAAACCCCCACAATTAATGGACTTGACTATCATTAAACGAATGTGCTAGTTATCAACTGATGGTCGGTTCTTATTGGGCTTAAATGTTTAATTTGACGGGATGTTGAGTCCTGGTATAACTAGACTAATGGATGTTTAGCTCGGTCTTAAATTTGTTATACACTTGCCTGTCTTAGGGCTATTCGTGATTATATATGTCTTTAATAATATATAATGTATGTTTAATATAAGTGTATGGTGTTAATACATATATGTATTTACAAAGAATAGTTTAATTTAGAATCTTAGCTTTGGGAGTTAAGGGTGGGAGTTAGAATCTCTCTTCTTTGAGCGCTAGGGAGGAGTTTAACCTCCGGCGTCCGGTTTACAAGACCGGCGCTCTAGACACTGAGCTACTAGGGCTATTTGAAAAGAATTTTGTCTTCCAATCAACCTGTGAGGGGTATAATGACTAGGAAAAGGAAGAAGTATAAGAAAGATGCAATTTGGCCAATAATGATATAAGGGTCTTCAACGGGCATTCCCCCGATTCAAGTGAGTACTGCAACGTCTGCTACTAATGTTCAGAAAAGTAGTTGGGAGATTGGGCGGAAAGTCAGAGTTCGTTGTTTTGAGGTGTGAAGGATTGGAACTAGTATGAGAACTAAAATAGAAGCAAGGAGGGCTAGGACTCCTCCAAGTTTGTTTGGAATCGACCGTAAGATGGCGTAAGCAAATAAGAAGTATCACTCTGGTTTAATGTGGGGTGGGGTGACTAGGGGGTTGGCGGGTGTGAAATTATCTGGGTCTCCTAAAAGATTTGGTGAGAATAAGGATAATAAGATTAGGGCAATTAATATTGCTGCAAATCCTAGAAGATCTTTGTAAGAGAAGTATGGATGAAAAGTAATTTTATCTACGTTTGAATTTAGGCCTACTGGGTTATTAGAGCCTGTTTCGTGGAGGAAAAGTAAGTGGATAATAGTTGCTGCTGCAATAATAAAGGGGAGGAGAAAGTGGAAGGCAAAGAATCGAGTAAGAGTGGCGTTGTCTACGGAGAATCCGCCTCAGATTCATTGAACTAGAGTGTTCCCTACATAAGGGATGGCGGAGAGGAGGTTTGTAATGACGGTTGCACCTCAGAAAGATATTTGTCCTCAGGGAAGGACATAGCCTACGAAAGCGGTTATTATTGTGAGTAGTAGCAGAATTACTCCGATGTTTCAGGTTTCTTTATAGATGTATGAGCCATAATAAAGGCCACGTCCGATGTGAAGGTAGATGCAGATAAAGAAGAAGGATGCTCCGTTGGCGTGGATGTTTCGAATAAGTCAGCCGTAGTTGACGTCTCGGCAGATGTGGGCTACTGATGAGAAAGCTATCGAGATGTCAGAAGTATAATGTATTGCTAGAAATAAGCCTGTCAGGATTTGAGTAATTAGGCATAATCCTAGAAGTGAGCCAAAGTTTCATCAGGCTGAAATGCTGGCTGGGGTTGGTAGGTCAATGAATGCGTCGTTTGCAATTTTTAGGAGGGGGTGGGTTTTTCGTAGATTTGCCATTAGGTTCTTGTAGTTGAATAACAACGGTGGTTTTTCAAGCCATTAGTCCTGGTTAAAGTCCTGGCAGGAATTATGACTTATGTTATGTTTTTGTTATTGTTTGGTTTAGTACTGGGTTTAATTTCGGTAGCTTCTAACCCATCTCCATATTTTGCTGCTTTAGGGCTGGTAGTTGTATCAGGAGTGGGGTGTGGGGTGTTGGTGAGCCATGGTGGCTCGTTTTTGTCTTTAGTGTTGTTTTTAATTTATTTGGGGGGTATGTTGGTTGTTTTTGCATATTCTGCGGCTCTTGCAGCGGAGCCTTTTCCTGAGAGTTGAGGTAGTCGGTCTGTTGCAATATTAATAATTGTTTATGTAGTTGGAGTGGCTGTAATTTGTTGAGTCTTTCGTGCGGGGTGGTATGAGTTTTCTTGAGTGCCGGTGGATGAATTAACTGAGTTTTCTGTATTTCGAGGTGATGTTGGAGGGGTGGCTTTAGTGTATTCGTTGGGAGGGGGGATGTTAATTATTAGTGCGTGAGTGTTATTGTTAACATTGTTTGTGGTGTTGGAATTAACTCGAGGTTTGAGTCGTGGGACTCTTCGAGCCGTTTAGTATGAAACAAGCAAAATTGCTAGGACTAGGGTAAAGAAGAATAGGGTGATGTATGCTTTGATTATTCCTTGTTGGATATTGCTGGTTGTGGTAATTAGGGGGAGATTTAGGGTGTAGATGGCTTTGGGGCCTGTCTTTTCTAATCAGGTTTGATCAACTATTTGACTAGCAATGGTTTGACCCAGGGTTAGATTTAATTTTGGAGCAATCCGGTGAACGATAGCTGGAAAGAATCCAAGCATGTTTGAGAAGTGGTGGGGGTATAAAGAGGGGGTTGTTTTAAATTGTTTGTTGGTTAGGGAAGCTAGGTCGAGAGCAATCAGTAATCCAGCAATTGTCACGATTAAGGCGGCAATTTTAATTAATAATGGTATCGTTAGAACAGGTGTTTTGAAGGGGGTGGTGTAAGAAGTAATTAAGAGGCCGGCGATAATGCTTCCTCAGGCAAGTCGTTTTAGGGGGTTAATTACTGTGGGGTTGTTTTCATTAATTGGGGATATAGGGGTGAATCGGGGGTGGCCTATAGCCACAAAGAAGATCAGGCGAAGGCTATAAACGGCTGTAAAGGAGGTTGCAAGAATAGTCAGGACTAGGGCTCAGGCGTTTAGGTAGGATGTGTTCAAGGCTTCAATGATTGCGTCTTTTGAAAAGAAGCCTGCCAGAAAAGGGGTCCCTGTGAGGGCAAGGCTGCCTAGGGTAAAGCAAGAGGATGTAAGGGGGGTGAGGTGATGCATACCTCCTATTTTTCGGATGTCTTGTTCGTCATTTAAGCTGTGGATAATAGAGCCGGAGCAAAGGAATAGTATAGCTTTGAAGAAGGCATGGGTGCAGATGTGAAGGAAAGCTAGTTGTGGTTGATTTAAGCCAATGGCTACTATCATTAGGCCCAGTTGGCTTGATGTGGAGAATGCAACGATTTTTTTGATGTCATTTTGGGTAAGGGCACAGGTGGCGGTGAAGAAAGTAGTTAATGCTCCTAGGCAGAGGCAGGTTGTTAAAGCTGTGGAGTTATTTTCTATAAGAGGGCTCATTCGTACTAGTAAAAAAATACCTGCAACCACCATTGTGCTTGAATGCAAGAGGGCAGAGACCGGTGTAGGGCCTTCTATTGCTGAGGGGAGTCAGGGATGAAGGCCGAATTGGGCTGATTTACCAGTGGCGGCAACGATTAGCCCAATGAGTGCAGGTGTAAGATTTATGTTTTGAGAGGTTGAAAATATTTGTTGTATTTCTCATGAGTTTAAATTTGTTGCAAATCATGCTATGGAAAAGATTAAGCCAATGTCTCCTACTCGGTTATAAATTACTGCCTGTAGAGCAGCGGTGTTGGCATCTGCTCGGCCATATCATCAGCCGATGAGAAGAAAAGATATAATCCCAACTCCTTCTCAGCCGATAAAAAGTTGGAATATGTTGTTTGCGGTTACAAGGATGATTATGGCAATTAGGAAAATAAGAAGATACTTGAAAAAGCGATTTATATAGGGGTCTGAGTGTATGTATCAGGATGCAAATTCTAGAATAGATCAAGTGACATAAAATGCAATTGGGAGGAAGATTAGTGAATAGAAATCGAATTTGAAACTGACATTGATGTCAAAAGTGAGAGTGTTTACTCAGCTTCAAGTGGTTGTGATTGTCTCTGTGCCTTCACTAAGAAAAAGTGCCAGCGGCAGTAGGCTAATGAAGAAGGATATTTTTACTGCTGTTTTGATTTGAGCAAATAGTTGGTTGGATGCATTAGTTTGGGGGGTGAGAGTTAAAATGAGGGGGTGGGAGAGGATTGCTAGGGTTAGAATAAGGGTTGAGGTAAGAATAATAGGTGTGTGGGACATAGCTGCTACTTGGATTTGCACCAAGAGTTTTTGGTTCCTAAGACCAATGGATGAGCTGTTATCCTTTAGAAGCCTTGCGAGTGAGCTCTGGGGTTCAACCAAAGAGGCGAAGATTAGCAGTCTTCGTTGCTAGCGAGCCTCTCTCGGTGGATAAAAGGATTTTAACCTTTGTTTTTAGAATCACAATCTAATGTTTTAGTTAAACTATATCTACAGGCGGCTCAGCCTCATGTTAATTCAGGTTTTAGGATGAGAAGGATTAAAGGGAGCAGATGCAGGACTATTAGGAGGTGTTCTCGGGAGTGGGTGGGATCTAGTGCGAGGATGTGGGCGGGGGTTGGCCCTCGTTGGGTTATGAGGAATATATATAGTGAATAGGCAGCGGTAATCAGAGTGCCAGTGCCTGTGAGTGCAATTGTTCATCAGGATCAGTTGAATAAGGAGGTAATAATTATTAGTTCTCCCATCAGGTTTGGTAAGGGGGGTAGAGCCAAGTTAGCAAGGCTGGCGATGAATCATCAGGATGCTATTAAGGGGAGAACCATTTGTAGTCCTCGGGCTAGGAGCATAGTTCGGCTATGTATTCGTTCGTAATTGGTATTAGCTAGACAAAATAATGCGGAGGAGGTTAGTCCGTGGGCAATTATAAGAATTAATGCTCCTGTGAATCCTCATGGTGTTTGAATAAGAATTCCTCCTGCGACTAAGCCTATATGACTGACAGATGAGTAAGCGATGAGGGACTTTAGATCAGTTTGACGTAGGCAAATTGAGCCTGTTATAATAACCCCCCATAGTGCAAGAATAATAAAGGGATAACTTAGTTCTTTTGTTAGGGGTTCAAGCATAATTATTATACGTATTATGCCATAACCACCTAGTTTAAGTAGAACTGCAGCAAGAACTATAGAGCCTGCGATTGGGGCTTCGACGTGGGCTTTAGGAAGTCAGAGATGGACTCCGTAAAGGGGTATTTTGACTAGGAAGGCAAGTAAGCAGCCGGCTCATCATAGTTTATCTGCATAAGTTGAAAGTGGGAGAGGATTAGAGTATTGAAGGGTTAAGAGGGAAAGTGTACCTGTGTAATTTTGAAGCAGGAGTAGGGCAACTAGAAGGGGAAGAGATCCTGCAAGTGTATAAAAAAGGAAGTAGGTCCCTGCGTTTAATCGTTCTGTTTGGTTTCCTCATCGTGTAATAATAATTAGTGTGGGGATTAGGGTGGCCTCAAACATAACATAAAATATAATGATTTCGGTGGCACCAAATGCTAAGATTAGGAAGATTTGTAAAGAGGTTAGTAGCATAATAAAGGTTCGTTGGCGGTTAATAGGTTCGGTGGCGGTGTGATTTTGGCTTGCAAGAATCATTAGTGGTAAGAGCCAGCATGTAAGGACCAGTAGGGGAGTGGATAAAGTGTCGGTTGCTATATAGGGGTTAAGAGAGGTTCAGCCTGCTTCTGTCATGTTTTTAAGTCAAGTAAGGCTGATGAGCGCGATGATGAGGCTGTGGGTTAGGGTTGTTGGTCAAAGTCATTTAGCAGGCGTTAAGCCTGCTGTTGGAACGAGCATAAGGGTTGGAATTAGAATTTTTAGCATTGTAATAGGTTAAGGCTTTGTAGACGGTCTGTCCCGTGGGTGCGAGCTGTAGCAACTAACAGGGCTAAACCGGCGCTGGCTTCGCAGGCTGAAAAGGCCAGTAGGAGTATGGGGGTGGACGAAGCACTGGTTGAGTCTAACTGTAGCGTCCATAGAGAGAGGGCAATGAATAGGGATAATATTATACCCTCCAAGCAAAGAAGGGCGGAGAGAAGGTGGGTTCGGTGGAATGCCAAGCCTGAGAGACTTAGGATGAAGGCGGATGAAAAGGCGAAGTGAACAGGAGTCATATAGGCAATTATGGACTTTAACCACAATTTTTTGAGCCGAAATCAAATGTTTTGCTTATACTAATTACCTATTCAGCTCATTCTAAACCTCCTTGGACTCATTCATAAACAAGACCGAGTGTTAAAAGGATTAGTACTGTGGAGGCTCAGAAGAATGTCAGGGAAGGGGATGCTAGTTGATCCCCTCAGGGGAGGGGTAGTAGAAGAGCAATTTCTAAATCGAATAATAAAAATAGAATGGCAACGAGGAAAAATCGAAGTGAGAAGGGCAGGCGAGCGGTTCCAAGGGGGTCGAAACCACATTCATAGGGGGAGAGTTTTTCATGGTCTGGGTTTATTTGTGGCAGCCAGAAAGAAACAATTGCTAAGAGGGCAGAAAGAGCAGTGGTGATAAGAATAATGGTAGTGATAAGGTTCATTATCTTTCCTTGGATTTTAACCAAGACCTGGTGATTGGAAGTCACTTATACTTGCTTTGATACTAGAAAGATTAAGATCCTCATCAGTAGATGGAGATGTAGAGGAATAGTCAGACAACGTCTACGAAATGTCAGTATCAGGCAGCTGCCTCAAATCCAAAGTGGTGATCAGATGTAAAGTGATATCGAACTTGACGAAGAAGGCAAACGGCCAAGAAGGAGGAGCCGATAATTACGTGGAGGCCATGGAAGCCTGTGGCTACGAAAAAAGTAGAGCCGTAGACTCCGTCTGCAATTGTAAAAGGGGCCTCATAGTATTCCATGGCTTGAAGGAAGGTGAAGTAAAGTCCTAAGAGAATTGTTAGTGCGAGAGATTGAATTGCTTGTTTACGCTCTCCTTCTATAATGCTGTGGTGAGCTCAGGTGACTGTAACACCAGAGGCGAGAAGGACTGCGGTGTTGAGTAGGGGCACTTCAAATGGGTCTAGAGGGGTGATTCCTGTGGGAGGTCAGGCACCTCCTAGCTCGGGAGTGGGTGCAAGGCTTGAGTGGTAGAATGCTCAAAAGAATCCAATAAAGAAGAAGACTTCGGAGGTAATAAATAAAATCATTCCATATCGCAGGCCTTTTTGGACGGGAGGAGTATGGTGTCCTTGATATGTTCCTTCTCGGACGATGTCTCGTCATCATTGGAACATAGTTAAAAGAAGAAGAATAAGGCCTAGAGTTATGAGGGTTGTTGAATAAAAATGGAATCAGATTGCAAGACCTGATGTCATTAAGAGGGCAGCGACTGCACCTGTTAGGGGTCAAGGGCTTGGATCAACTATGTGATATGCGTGTGCTTGATGGGCCATTAGACGTTTTCTTGTAGGTAGAGGCTTAATAGAAGGACAAATACGTAAGCCTGAATTACAGCAACAGCAACTTCTAGAAGGGTAAGCAAGAATAAAAGAGTAGCTGTTAAAATGGCGACGGTAGGCATAAGGGGGAGAAGGACGAAAGCAGCTGTAGCAATTAGTTGAATTAAAAGATGACCTGCTGTTAAATTGGCTGTTAATCGTACACCTAGCGCCAAAGGTCGAATTAATAGGCTAATTGTTTCGATAATAATCAAGACTGGGATTAAAAGAGTGGGTGTGCCTTCTGGAAGTAAGTGTCCTAGGGCATGTGTTGGTTGATTGCGCATTCCAATAATTACAGTAGCAAGTCAAAGGGGGACGGCGAGTCCTATGTTAAGGGATAATTGTGTTGTAGGTGTGAAGGTATATGGTAATAGGCCTAACATGTTCAGGGATATTAAAAAGATTATTAATGAGGTAAATAACAGGGCTCACTTATGGCCCCCTAGGTTTAGGGGTAATAATAGTTGTTGAGTAAATCGATTAATGAATCAGCCTTGTAGGGTTAAAAGACGATTATTTAGCCATCGGGCTGATGGTGTGGGATATATAATTCAGGGGAGTGTAAGGGCTAGAGCAATTAAGGGAATGCCTAGTATTGTGGGGCTAGCAAATTGATCAAAAAAGTTTAGTGCCATGGTCAGTTTCAGGATTCTGTTTTTGCTTTTTCAGTGCTTTTTAGAGTAGGCTCATTTGGAAAAGTATGGGCTATAACTTTGGGTGGGATGATGGTTAAGAAGACTAGTCAGGAGAAGACTAAGATAGCAAGTCAAGGTGCGGGGTTGAGTTGAGGCATTTCACTAAGGGTGGTTGGTAGTCACCATTCTTTAGCTTAAAAGGCTAACGCTGTTTACCGTTTAGCTTCTTAGTGAGGCGTCTTTAATTATTAAATAAGATCAGTTTTCGAAGTGTTTTAGGGGTACTGCTTCTACTACGATTGGTATAAAGCTGTGATTAGCACCGCAGATTTCGGAGCATTGGCCGTAGAAAATACCGGGGCGAGAGGCGATAAAGGCAGTTTGATTTAGTCGGCCGGGAACTGCATCTAGTTTAATGCCTAGGGATGGGATGGCTCAGGAGTGGAGGACGTCTTCGGCGGTTACTATTACACGGACAGGAGATTCGACGGGAATTACTATTCGGTGGTCTGTTTCTAGAAGGCGGAATTGTCCTGGGGTTAGGTCTTGTGTGGGAACTATATATGAGTCAAATTCGAGGTTTTCGTAATCTGTATATTCATAGCTTCAGTATCATTGATGTCCGACAGCTTTAATAGTTAGGTGCGGGTCATTGATTTCATCTATTAGGTAAAGAATTCGTAGAGATGGTAAAGCAATTATAATTAGAATAATAGCTGGGAGGACTGTTCAGATGATTTCGATTTCTTGAGAATCAAGAATGTTTTTGTTAGTTAGTTTAGTAGTTACCATAGCCACAATAATGTAAAGTACTAATACACTGATAAGAAAGACGATTATAAGAGCATGGTCGTGGAAATGAAGTAGTTCTTCTATTACGGGTGAAGCTGCATCTTGAAATCCTAGTTGTGAGGGATGTGCCATTAAAACCAAGATACGCAGGGGTCTAACCTGCAATTTTGCCTTGACAAGGCAATGTAATGGCATTTTACTAGTATCTTATAAAGAAAGTGGCAGAGCGGTTATGTGGCTGGCTTGAAACCAGTTCATGGGGGTTCAACTCCTCCCTTTCTCGATTATAGGGTTGTACTTGAACAAATGCTGGTTCTTCAAATGTATGATAGGGTGGAGGGCAGCCATGAAGTCATTCTACATTTGTTGCTGTTAGTTCAACAGATAGAACTTCACGTTTAGCGGCAAAGGCTTCTCAAATGATAAATAGGAATATAATTACTGCGACAAGTGAAATTAAGGACCCAATAGAAGAAATTGTGTTTCATAGTGTATAAGCGTCTGGGTAGTCTGAGTATCGTCGAGGTATACCTGCTAGGCCTAAGAAGTGTTGTGGGAAGAAAGTAAGATTAACACCAATAAACATTACTCCGAAATGAATTTTAGTTCAAGTGCTGTGTAATGTATAGCCTGAAAATAGGGGGAATCAGTGGACGAAAGCGCCAATGATGGCAAAGACGGCTCCTATAGACAATACATAGTGGAAGTGGGCAACTACGTAGTATGTGTCGTGGAGGACAATGTCCAGGGAAGAATTAGCCAGTACAATACCGGTTAGACCACCTACTGTAAATAAGAAAATAAAACCAAGAGCTCAGAGTATAGGGGTGTCTCATTTTACAGCTCCTCCGTGAAGAGTAGCAAGTCAGCTAAATACTTTAACACCGGTTGGAATCGCAATAATTATTGTGGCAGATGTAAAGTAGGCTCGAGTGTCTACATCCATTCCTACAGTAAACATATGATGGGCTCATACGATGAAGCCTAGTAGGCCAATAGCCATCATTGCTCAGACTATACCCATGTAACCGAAAGGTTCTTTTTTGCCGGAGTAGTAAGCAACAATGTGAGAAATTATTCCGAAACCTGGGAGAATTAAAATGTATACTTCAGGATGTCCAAAGAATCAGAATAGATGTTGGTAGAGAATAGGATCTCCCCCTCCCGCAGGGTCAAAGAAAGTGGTATTTAAGTTTCGATCTGTTAAAAGCATTGTAATGCCCGCAGCTAAGACAGGAAGGGAGAGGAGAAGTAGAACGGCTGTAATTATTACGGCCCATACAAACAGTGGGGTTTGATATTGAGAAATTGCAGGGGGTTTCATGTTGATAATTGTAGTAATAAAATTAATTGCACCTAGAATTGAGGAAACACCAGCTAGATGGAGAGAGAAGATGGTTAAGTCAACGGAAGCCCCTGCGTGAGCTAGGTTGCTAGCTAAAGGGGGATACACTGTCCAACCAGTACCAGCCCCCGCCTCTACTCCAGAGGAAGCAAGAAGAAGCAGGAAGGATGGAGGTAGAAGTCAAAAGCTTATATTGTTTATTCGGGGAAATGCTATGTCTGGGGCACCGATCATTAAAGGTACAAGTCAGTTCCCAAAACCTCCAATTATGATTGGTATTACTATAAAGAAAATTATTACAAAGGCATGTGCTGTAACAATAACATTATAAATTTGGTCGTCTCCGAGAAGAGCTCCTGGTTGACTTAATTCTGCTCGGATAAGCAAACTTAAGGCAGTGCCAACTATTCCGGCCCAAGCACCAAATACTAGATAAAGGGTGCCGATATCTTTATGATTAGTCGAGAAAAATCAACGTGTGATTGCCACAGGTAGGATGGCTGAGTTTTAAGCGGTGGATTGTAGCCCCATAGACAGAGGTTTGATTCCTCTTCTTACCAAGCCCCGAGGTGTACATCATGTAAGATTGCAAATCTTAAGAAGCAGGCTAATCCCTGCCGGGGCTTTCCCCGCCTTTTTAGGCGCAGGCGGGGAAAGTAGATGGATGCTCGCTGGTTAGGGCGCTTAGCTGTTAACTAAGAGTTTGTAGGATCGAGGCCTGCCTATCTAGAAAGGCTTTAGCTTAATTAAAGTGTCTGTTTTGCATGCAGGAGATGTGGGGTAATGTCCCGCAAGTCTTATCAGAGACTGGGAGATTTTCACTCCCGCTTAGGGCTTTGAAGGCCCTTGGTCTTGTATTATCCTAAGTCTCTTAGAGTTTTAAAAGTGCTATAATAGCAGGGGTTAAGGGAAGAAGTGTGATTGTGGCGGTAGCAGTGAGGGCGAGGGGTAGTGTTAGTTGAGTGGTGGGTAGGCGTCAAGGTGTTGTGCCAATTAAATTGTTGGGAGATATCGTTAATGTTATTGCGTAGGAAAGTCGAAGGTAAAAGTATAGACTTAATAGAGCGGTGAGTGCAGCTAGTGTTGCTGTTGGTGCTAATTCTTGTTTAGTTAGTTCTTGAAGAATAAATCATTTTGGTATGAAGCCAGTGAGTGGGGGCAAACCTCCTAAAGATAGCAGAATTAAAGGAGTGAGAGACGTTAGAACGGGTATTTTGGTTCATGAGATGGCCAGTGCATTTACGTTAGTTGCTTTGTTTAGTTTGAATGTGAGGAAGGTCGAAAAAGTTATAGTAATATAAATCAGGAGTGTTAGGAGGGCTAAAGAGGGAGAGTAGGGGAGGACTAGCATTATTCAGCCAAGGTGGGCAATTGAAGAGTAAGCGAGAATTTTTCGTAACTGTGTTTGGTTTAGTCCGCCCCATCCCCCCACTAATGTTGACAAAAGACCTAAGGTAATTAAGAGTGTGGTGTTGTTTGGTTGGATCTGTAGGAGAAGGGCAAAGGGGGCTAGTTTTTGTCAGGTCGATAGGATGAGGCCAGTGGTTAAGTCTAGTCCTTGAAGAACTTCTGGAAGTCAGGAGTGGGTGGGGGCGAGTCCAATTTTTAGTGCTAAGGCTAAGATAATTATGGTAATTGGGATTGGGTGTGACATTTGTTGAATATTTCATTGTCCTGTAAGTCAGGCATTGGTAGTACTGGCAAATAGTAGTATGGCGGCTGCAGTGGCTTGTGTCAGAAAGTACTTAGTGGTGGCTTCAACTGCTCGGGGGTGGTGGTGTTGGGTTATTAAAGGAAGAATGGCTAGGGTGTTGATTTCAAGGCCTATTCAGGCAAGAAGTCAGTGGGAGCTTGCGAAGGTAATTGTAGTTCCTAGTCCCAAACCAAATAAAAGAATGGTTAAAATGTAGGGGTTCATTAGTAAAGGAAGGAGTTTAACCTACATTCTTGGGGTATGGGCCCAAAAGCTTAATTAGCTGACTTTACTAGGAAGTGGTGTAGTGGAAGCACTAAGAGTTTTGATCTCTTCAGGTAGGGTTCGAATCCCTTCTTTCTAAGGAGTTGGAGGGATTTTAACCCTCATGATTCACTACATCAAAGTGGTCCTTTATTTCAGGCACAGCTCCTGGTTTACAGTTGTGGGGGTAAACCTGCGAAAGCAATTGGTAGGGCAAGGTTTCAAATTACCAGGGCTAGTGTAAGGGGGAGGAAATTTTTTCAGATTAAATGCATAAGTTGGTCATATCGGAATCGTGGGTAGGAAGCTCGCACTCATAGAAAGAGTACGGAGAGGAATGCTGCTTTAATTATTAAGTTAATGGTTGTGAGTTCTGGGATAGAAGGAATGTGCGAGGCACCAAGGAATAATGCGGCTGAAAGTGTATTTATAAGGAGGATGTTAGAGTATTCTGCTAGGAAGAAGAGGGCGAATGGCCCTCCTGCATATTCTACATTGAAACCTGAAACTAGTTCGGATTCTCCTTCTGTTAAATCGAAGGGGGCTCGATTAGTTTCAGCGAGGGTGGAAATATATCATATTGCTGCTAAGGGCCAGGTTGGGAAGATTAGTCAAATGCTTTCTTGGGCTGTACTGAAAGTTTGAAGGGTGAAACCTCCAGTGAGAATAATAGCATTTAGTAGGATTAGACCTAGACTTACTTCGTAAGAAATGGTTTGTGCAACTGCACGTAGAGCGCCAATTAAGGCATATTTTGAATTTGAGGCCCACCCGGACCCTAAGATTGAGTAGACTGCCAGGCTTGATAGGGCTAGAATAAATAGAATACTAAGATTTAGGTCAACTACTGGGAAGGGCATTGGAATGGGGGCTCAAAGAGTTAATGCTAGGGTAAGAGCTAGAATTGGGGCGAGGAGGAATAAGACAGGGGATGAGGTTGAGGGGCGAATTGGTTCTTTAATGAATAATTTAACACCATCTGCAATTGGTTGAAGGAGGCCGTAGGGTCCTACGATATTTGGGCCTTTTCGGTGCTGTATGTAGCCTAAAACTTTTCGTTCAAGTAATGTTAAAAAAGCAACGGCTAAGAGGACTGGGACGATGTATGCTAGTGGATTAATGATGTGAGTAACAATGGTTGTGATCATAGTTAGGGAGAGGATTTGAACCTCTGTGGAAAGGGCTTAGGTCTTTTGCAGTTGCCGGGCTCTGCCACCTTAACATGCCATTTTCTTAGGCACAAGGGGTATGCCCTTTTGCCTAATTTAGTTGTTTTCATTAGGTGGGGGTAAGGCGTACTTTGAGCATGGGCCTTTTCTTTTCGGTCCTTTCGTACTAGAAAAGATCATTACATAGATAGAAACTGACCTGGATTACTCCGGTCTGAACTCAGATCACGTAGGACTTTAATCGTTGAACAAACGAACCCTTAATAGCGGCTGCACCATTAGGATGTCCTGATCCAACATCGAGGTCGTAAACCCTCTTGTCGATATGGGCTCTAAAAGAGGATTGCGCTGTTATCCCTAGGGTAACTCGGTCCGTTGATCGGCATTGCCGGATCTTAAGGTCAGAAGTTCTGTTAATTAGAGCTGTGGCTCTTGGTTTTGAGAAAGGTATTCTCAGTCCACATGGGGGTTTTCTGTTTCCCCGCGGTCGCCCCAACCAAAGACATTAGGGCAGGTTTCTTTTGGTTTAGTCTTTTATTTAAGTGTTCTTAACAAGATCTGCTTTGGTGTCTAAAGCTCCATAGGGTCTTCTCGTCTTATGTTTATATCTCCGCTTCTGCACGGAGAGATCAATTTCATTGACTTGAAAAAGGAGACAGTAAAGCCCTCGTTATGCCATTCATACAGGTCTTCATTTAAAAGACAAGTGATTGCGCTACCTTTGCACGGTCAAAATACCGCGGCCGTTAAACTTTTTGTCACAGGGCAGGCGGGACCTCTTATTCTTTATTTTTGCAAGAGGCGATGTTTTTGGTAAACAGGCGAGGCTTAATGTTTGCCGAGTTCCTTCTTTTTCTTTTAGTCTTTCCTTAGGGGCACACCTGTGTGGGGTTAACGGTTGGTTGTTGGGTGGTTTTCTAGTTATTTATTTGTTGTTCATTACCCTCTTTGTTTGGGGCCGGTAATATTCGGTGGAAGGTCCGTTCTGAGTTACACATGTGCAAGGAGAAAGTCGGTTTTTCTTATTACTCATATTAGCATGGTCACCCCCATGTTTGCATGGGGCGGCTTGATATATAAGGAGGGATGAGATTAGTTATCGGAATTAAAGGCTTAAGGTTATGAATGTCTGAGCTTTAACGCTTTCTTTTAGGTGGCTGCTTTTAGGCCCACTAGAACATTTTGCCTTAATTATTATGATCTTTACCCATCTGGAAAAGTTGTGTCTTGATTTAAAGGGGCTGTACCCCCTTTAACTAACTCTCTTGATTTCTTAGGTCATCGGAATGAGCAGTTGCTAATGGAATAAAGAAATCAGGAGGCTGAACTTCTATTCAATTCTCAAGCAACCAGCTATAACTAAGTTCGGTAGGTCTGTCACCTCTACTCTAAGTTCTTCCCACTCTTTTGCCACAGAGACGGGTTGGCCCTATTGACTAGGCTGTCTTGGAGTAGCTCACTTAGTTTCGGGGAAACAAACTAAAGTGCTCTTTGCTTGTAATTTTCTAGCTAAATCATGATGCAAAAGGTACGAGTTTTAATCTCTGCTTTTTATTACTTTACTGATTTGTTTCATTTCTCTTTCAGCGTTCCCTTGCGGTACTTTTTCTATGGCGCCATAGCTCCTTTTCTGTCGCCCATACTTAGGGGGAAAAATGGTTTGTTTGTTTAGGTTGTGTGTGTATTAGGGGTTATAAATATTGAATTGTTGCATTTAAATTAGTGGGCTAGCTGTTGGGTGAGTCAAAATGATCTGATTTGCACAGATGACTTCTCAGTGTAAGGGAGATGCTTTTCTATCTTAGCTACATTTTGATTTTTCCAAGTGCACCTTCCGGTACACTTACCATGTTACGACTTGCCTCCCCTTTGCAGTTATAGTTTATTAATTATGTAAAGGTTAAAGCTTGGGGAGAGTGACGGGCGGTGTGTGCGCGCTTTAGGGCCAGTTTCAGCAGGACGCTCTATTTTCTGCTTACTGCTAAATCCTCCTTCAAATGCACGTTTCAGTGCAGTATCCGTGTTTCCTACTTTAGGAAATGTAGCCCATTTCTTCCCCCCTCATACGCTACACCTCGACCTGACGTTTTAGGCTATGCCAATTTTGCTTACTATTAATCCTTCACAGGGTAAGCTGACGACGGCGGTATATAGGCGGGGAAAACAAGAGAGGGTGAGGTTGAACGGGGGTTATCGGTTCTAGAACAGGCTCCTCTAGGTGGATCTTAAGCACCGCCAAGTCCTTTGGGTTTTAAGCTACTGCTCGTAGTCCCCGGGCGGATAGTAAATGTGGTGGACTATCAATGTTTAGGGCTAGGCATAGTGGGGTATCTAATCCCAGTTTGTACCCTAGCTTTCGTGGGTTCAGATAAGTAAGGCTACTTTCGTAATGGGACTTCTTACTTTCGGATGCGTATAACAGCCTTGAAAGTGTTCGGCCTTAGTGTCATTTAATCTCTTAACCACTCTTTACGCCGTTGTTTATCAACTCGGGCCTCTCGTATAACCGCGGTGGCTGGCACGAGTTTTACCGGCCCTTTTAGCTTTAACTAAGTCAAGTTTTCACTTATGGCTTAATGTCTATCACTGCTGAGTTCCCTTGAGGGTGTGGCTAAGCAAGGTGTCATGGGCTAATAGTTTGTGCCTGATACCGGCTCCTTGTTTCCGGGAAGGAAACTGTGGGGCATTCTCACAGGGGTGCGGATACTTGCATGTGTAAGTTTAGCTAAAGTTGATAATAAAGTCAGGACCAAGCCTTTGTGCCTACGGAGCTTTTTAGGGCTCATCTTAACGTCTTCAGGGTTATGCTTTAATTAAGCTACGTTAGC